TACGATCTTCTTCAATGTTATTAAAAAAAAGTAAAGTCCAATAATGTATGTATATTGGACCTTTTGAGGCAATTATATAATCTAGGGAGCAATTCTAATGGGTCATATATTTCAATGCAATTTCGTTTTTACTTTTCCCTGGATTAGTCTATTTCCCATGAAAAGTAAAAAGGGGTAAGGTAACTTTGTGTTGATTGTTTTCTAAATGTAAATTTTCTTCTTCTGCATGTAAAAAAGGAATAACTAAATCAATCAAATTCCGAGAGGCTTCATGAAGTGCTTCTTTCGGAGTTAAACTTCCATTTGTCCATATTTCAATAAAAAGTATCTCTTGTTTTTCATTCCCATTCACATAAGAATGAATACTATGATTCGCGTTTCTAACGGGCATGAATACAGCATCTATAGGATAACTGCTGTTTTGACAGTTCTTTGGCATTTTTCTACGATATCCACGATCCCTCTCGATTTGTAATTCAATACACAAATTAATGTGTTCCGTTAGGTTAGCTATATGCTGTGTATTATCAACGATTTCCACAGAAGGTGGTAAAATAATGTCTTGAGCAGTTACATATCCAGGACCCTGGATACAAATAGACGCTTTACGAGTTTCATACAGATTACTTCTCAATACAATATCTTTCAAATTCATTAAAATTTCATGTACAGATTCTTGAATACCTAGGATGGTAGAATATTCGTGTGTTATTTTCTCAGATTTTGCACGTGTAATACATGTTCCTTCTATTTCTCCGAGCAGAGCTCTTCGCATCGCGATGCCTATTGTATCGGCTTGGCCTTTCATAAGTGGGGCCAGAATAAAGCGTCCATAATAAAGACGCTTACTGTCTTCTCTTGATTCAACACACTTCCACTGTAGTGTCCGAGTAGATACTATTAATTTCTCTCGAACCATAGTAATATTAGTTTATCAAATCGTTGAATTATTTTATTTATTTCTCTTGAAATCTCTTTAATGTTTTAATGTTTACACACGTCTTTTTTTAGGGGGGCCTACAGTCGTTATGTGGCATAGGGGTTAGGGTTAGGTTACATCCCGTACGAAACTTAATACCACTTCTACGAATAGCTCTTAATGCTGCATCTTTCCCTAGACCCCGGCCCTTTATTTTATGATTACTTTTGCTTGTTGCATACCTTCATCTACCACTACTAGCATTTCCTGCTGCGGTTTGAGCGGTAAATGGTATCCCTCTTCTTGTACCCTTGAATCCACAAGTACCGGCGGAGGACCAAGAAATTACTCGAGCCCATACATCTGTAATAGTCACAAGGGTATTATTGAAACTTGCTTGAACATGGATAACCCCCTTTGGGATTCTATGTGCATTCTTACGTGAACCAATACGTCTATTTCTACATGAACCGATTTTTGGTATAGGTTTTGGCATATTTTATCATCTCATAAATATTAAATAAGCGATATATGGATATATCCATTTCATGTCAAAACGGATCTTTTTTTATAAAGGTTATCCTTGTCTTTGTTTATGTCTCGGGTTGGAACAAATTACTATAATTCGTCCCCGCCTACGGATCAATCGACATTTTTCACAAATTTTACGAACGGAGGCCCTTATTTTCATATTTGTCACCCCTTTTCTTAATTCCGAATCTACTAAAATTGGAAGAAAATAAGTTTCTTGAAATTTTTAACCTCGAATTGTATTCCCACGAAAGAATGTTGAAATTTAAAAAACTACCAAATTATTTGAGTCTTTTCTTTGGCGTATACAAATTTTATATCCTTTAGTGTAATCATAATAATTTATCGCAATTTTGATTCTATTTATTGGTGTTATACGTATAAAACTACGTTAAATCCTTCTCGAAGCAAAACCCAGAATCATATTTTCATTATCTAAACGAACTTGTAACATACATAACATTGGGAAGTAATTCATTAATTAAATTAAACCCTGATTAATAGCTTTTTGTTCTTTCATGCGAGGGAAAATGTCTTTGAAGTATCAACAACGATCAACTAATCTAAGAGGCATAATATTAGAAATCGACTCTCTCTCGCTTTTTTTTTTTTTCAAATAGGAAAGTTCCACATCTGATTCGGCTATCAAAAAAATTATCATATATACTACCAAATTTCTCCGCCGATCTCTTCTATTCGAGCTTATCGGTCTGTCATTATACCTCGAGAAGTAGAAAGAATTACATACAATCCCCACTCCGCCTAAAATTATCGGAATTCGTTGATAGTGAGAATCTATTCGCAGGCCGGGTCGGCTGATCTGTTTTAACTTTAAAACAGTTCTATACGGCTCTTTACTATTCTTCCTATGTCGTAGAGTTCAAACCAAAAAATATTTATTGTTTTCCTGATGTTTTCTCACATTTTAAATAAAACCTTCTCGTAAAAGGATTTTGACAATATTTTTACTGATGTTAGTAGATGGTATTCTAACTGTTCCTTTTTCATTCATTCATGTCAGCATTTAGTATAGAGGTGATTATGTCAGCAATAGTGTCTTTACTCATGATAAACTAAGATTATTATGAGCATATCGTCGATTACTAGCTCCTATGATTCGAATACACATTAATTCTCGGGCCCCGCTGTTATTCGCTACATTAAAGGGGGCTTGAGGTTGAATCATATCCTTTTTTTTTATCGGTTTTGTCTTTTTAAATGCAAAGGGTGAAAAAAAAAAAATAAATGTTGTTTGTTCAAAACAAAAAAATAAACCCCCAATTATTTTTTTTTTATCAAAAAAACCTCTTCCCTTTGGTTCTACATTCCTATCCCGAAATAATAAATTGGGTTCGTATAGGCATTTTTGATGCCGCTATTGAAACAGCCCTTCTGGCTATATTTTCCGCTACTCCACTCATTTCATAAAGTATTCTGCCGGGTTTAACGACAGCTACCCAAAACTCGGGAGATCCTTTACCCGAACCCATACGTGTTTCTGTCGGTCTTACCGTAACAGGTTTGTCTGGAAATATACGTACCCATATCTTTCCACCACGGCGTGCATTTCGTGTCATTGCTCGTCGCCCCGCTTCTATTTGTCTAGACGTGATCCAAGCGGGTTCAAGCGCTTGAAGGGCATATCTACCGAAGCAAATACTATTACCTCGATAAGATATTCCTTGCATTCTTCCTCTATGTTGTTTACGGAATCTGGTTCTTTTGGGGTTATAGTTGATGGTTGTTTATCAATTCCAACCATCTCTACTACAGAACCGGACATGAGAGTTTCTTCTCATCCAGCTCCTCGCGAATTAAACGATTCAAAAAAAAGTCATAGATGGTGAATAATAATATAAGGGATTGAGGCAATATTTTGTTTTGCTTTTTATTAGAATAGCAAATTGACTCAAATTTCGGGAAAATAACGAATTCGCGGGCGAATATTTACCATTTAAACTTTCAGTTGTAAAATTAGTCTATGACCTAACCTTGTCAAAAAAAAATTGGTTCGTTCCGCCATCCTACCTAATGAATCATTAGAATTCCTTTTCAATAGAATCTTGTGCAGTCACAGGTTCTGTCGTTCCCACCACCTCTCGATTAATGGTTAGGTCTTAATTTTACAACGGAGTCCCTAATTAAATTTGTTTGTGAGTCAACCTTCTCAGTCTTTATTGACTCGGGTCTCTTTATTTTTTGTTCTATGCATGTTTTTATCTAATTATGAATCAATCAGTTTTGATGCTCTATTACATTCCCTTTGATGAGATGAATGACTCATAGACCTTACATATTGGAATCATATATCGTTGATATTCTCTTTCTAGCTTTCTCTCTCCTTTCCATTTATCTCTATACTCTCTATTGCTTTACAATTAATATAATAATTAGATTCGTTTTTGTTTGTTTATGCAAAAATTATTCCAGTTGCTACAATGATATGCCTTAATATAACATATCTTGACTGGGTCTTTGTATCCACAGATAATGTGAAGCGGTAGGTTGTTTATAGTTCTATAGTTATTAGTTCGTACTGTGGGCTGTTACATTTTTTTGAGTCCTAATCCTAAAAAAAACCAACGAGTCACACACTAAGCATAGCAATTATATCAAATGATTAATCTAATTTTTATTTAACCCTATAGAATTGTTACTTTTTTTTTTAATCACTAAGAAAAATATAAATACAAGTCAAGTAAGTTCTTATTATTCCTGGTCTACAAATATCCAAATTTTGATACTTACGACTCCCCATAGATATTTCGAAACAGCATAGGAACAATGAATATATTTTAGCTCGAATGGTTTCTAAAGGAACCCTACCTTCTCTGATCCATTCGACACATGCAATTTATTTTATGTCGATACGCGCTGCAATTTTTACTTGAATTCCTTTTGTACTTGCCTGTTCGGTTAATTCAATAGCTTTTTTCATTTCTTTGTGAAATGAAACCCTATTCTTTAATTGTCCGGCTATAAATTCTGCAAGACGATTGGGGCGACCGTAAGGGTTTGCAATTTTTGTAATAGCAATGTTGAGTTTTCGGTTTACACAATTGAGTTATTTTTGTACATTGAACGGCAATTCTTCGATTTTTCGAGTTTTGTCTTCTATTAATAATTTGGGGAATCCCATAATATTATGATCTGAATCATATCAATTATTTTTTGAATCTCTATACGTCCAATTCCCTTGACACTAAAGGATATTTTCCTATTTTTTTGTACATAATTTTTGATACAATTTCGTATTTTTTGATCTTCTTGTAAATCCTCAGAATACTTTTTGGGCTGTGCAAACCAAAAATAATAATGACCTTGGGTTGAACCAAGTCTGAAACCAAGCGTATTTATTTTTTGTCCCATAATTTACCACTACTAAATATATTGTGAAACAATGTGTATTTTTTGTTTATCCAATCGAGTTTTTTAAGCATAACATAATATTGCCTATTTGTAGTTTTTTTAATATGAATTTATAGGAATAGTTGTCTTTGAACTATTCCTCAGTTCCAAACTACTTGACAGAATTTCCTTTTATCTATTT